AAAAGTAGTTTGGTACCATCTGCTAGAGCTTGAAGAATTCCAAAAGGACCCGCGTATTCAGGTCCAATACGTTGTTGTACTCCCGCAGATATTTGTCTTTCTAACCACACAATTACCAGCACTCCTATTATGATTCCAAATACAGGAGTAAAAATAGGAATAAGTAACCATATGAGCCCATAAACCTCTTTTAAGGATTCCGATCTGGAAAAAGAATTGATAGCTTGTACTTTTATCGTATCAATTATCATTTCAACGATCAACTTCTCCCATAATAATATCTATACTACCTAGTATTGTCATAATATCGGCCAATTTCATTTTTTTAACTAGCTGAGGAAGAATTTGCAAATTGATAAAACCAGGTGGACGAATTTTCCATCTCCAGGGAAAAACACTCCGATCTCCTACCAGAAAAATTCCCAATTCCCCCTTGGGGGCTTCTACTCTCACATAAAGTTCTTGTTTAGACAATTCAAAAGTGGGCGAAGGTTTCTTACTAATGAATCGATAATCAAAATCATTCCATTCAGAATCCTTTGTTTTATCAAAACGCCGTACCTCTAAATTCTCATAGGGCCCTCCGGGAATTCCTTCCAGGGCTTGTTGAATAATTTTGATGGATTCCACCATTTCACCGATTCGGACTAAATAACGGGCTAGTGAATCTCCCTCTTTTTGCCATTGTACTTCCCAATCAAATTCGTCGTAAGACTCATAATGATCAATTTTACGAAGATCCCACGGAATTCCGGAAGCTCGTAGCATTGGTCCCGATAAACCCCAATTTATTGCTTCCTCTCCACTAATAATACCCACCCCTTCAACTCGTTCCAAAAAAATCGGATTACGCGTAATAAGCTTTTGATATTCAGTAACCCCTGTTAAAAAATAATCACAGAAATCCAAGCATTTATCTATCCAGCCATAAGGTAGATCAGCAGCCACCCCTCCGATACGGAAATAATTATGCATCATTCGCATACCTGTGGAAGATTCGAATAGGTCATATATCAATTCCCTCTCTCGGAAAATATAGAAGAAAGGGGTCTGCGCACCGATATCTGCCATAAAAGGGCCAAGCCATAACAAATGAGAAGCTATACGACTCAGTTCTAGCATAATTACTCTAATATAGCTCGCTCTTTTCGGTACTTGGATATTTCCCAACTGTTCTGGTCCATTTACCGTTATTGCCTCTGTAAACATAGTAGCTAAATAATCCCAACGTGTTACATAAGGAAGATATTGTATAATTGTTCGATTTTCCGCAATTTTTTCCATTCCTCTGTGTAAATAACCCAATACGGGTTCACAGTCAATAACATTTTCCCCATCTAGAGTAATGATGAGTCGAAGAACACCGTGCATTGATGGGTGTTGAGGACCCATATTGACTATCATGAGGTCTTTTCTTGTAGTCGGTACAGTCATATATTTTTTCCCCGATTCATTATTCCACGAATTGCTGAAAACCAAATGAAGTTCATTAAAAATAATAATGAATATTTATAATTCTAATTATTATTATTATAAATATTATAAATAAATAAAAAAAAAAAATGAACTTAACGAGTTTTTGGCTCCCGAATATCCAATTGACTAATTAATTCTTTATAGCGTACTCTATTTTTCTTTGACAAATAAGCCAGGAGTCGTTGACGTTTTCCCAGAATTTTACGTAGACCTCTCTGAGATAAATAGTCTTTTCTGTGCAATTCCAAATGGGAAGTAAGTCTACGTATCTTATTGGTGAAACTGAATACTTGAAATTCAACAGACCCCCTATTTTCTTTTTTTTCTTCTTGCGAAATAACGGAAATGAATAAATTTTGAACCATAACAAAAAATTCTGCGTCCCTTTTTCTTTATTTACATTACAAATATAGATTTTACTAATCAGTAATAATAATGCCAGTCATTTTAATTTGTTATACACAATAATCGGGATTTATTCGTATACTTCTTTTTTTTTTTTAATTCACTTAATTGATAATCAATACAATTTTTTTTTTTCAATCAAATATAGATAAAAAATTTCTAACCTACAAAAGAGAAGAATTTTGACCTAAGATAAGAAGATTATGACGACTCATTACTTACTAGATAGAATTGCTAAGATCAAGGTCAGGTAATCAGTATCATGTACCATAATCTAATATAACAACATAAGGCTGTATATATTTGTTTGTGTTCATATACCATGTCAGAGATGCCGCTTGATCCATGTAATGTAAATGTATCATCAACTAATTATCAATCGTGGATACATATGTATCCTTGACATAACGAAACGACTACCATTATTGGTATCAAACCAATAGCGATTCATACAAGCAAAATCTTCGAATCGATAATTTGGCCAAAGAAATAATTTGAACTTAATAAATCGATTTGTATCTACATCAAGATGCTTAGCCTCATAAAAAAATTGACCACAGCGCTTTACATTGTTCCCATTGCAAAATACTTGATTTCTATCCCAAACATTGACATTTCTTGAATTGAAACAAATGAGAATTCTCAATTCTCTACGACGTCTAGGAGATAAAAAATTATCAGGAACAATAAAATCATAAAAATGATCGTTTCTATTCCCATTTTCATGTCGTGCAATGGATTCATTAAGACCATTCTTATCAACATTTCTTTTTTCTTGGTATCTTCGATTAGTTTGGCGCTTACTCTTATGCACCCGTGAAATAGCTATGGTTTGGTACATGATAAATTGTCCGTCCCATTTTATGGATAGCCGAGCTGGTTCAATAATCAATAGTCCCCTTTTTATCAATTTTGTAAGAGTTGTAGACTTCGGAATCAGCATTACATCCAAACTTATTTCGTCCCTTTGAATAGAGGATATAGCAATTTCCTTTGGATTTCTCAATCTAAGGAGTAGGCAATATACCTTGATATTATTTAGTATTTTTTGATTAAAAGCATTATCCCATTTCAATTGAAAAAGAAAATATCTTTTCAGGAAGAAATCTAGTTCCGCTCCTATCATGGATTTATTTTGATTTTTGCTTTTTTGAATGTATGATCCCCGATAATCTTCTTTAACATTTTTTTTTTTTTTCGATGGATCAGATCCAATATTTTTGTTATTTTGTGCATATGATCCAAGATCTCCTTGGACTGGCTGTTGTTTTTCTTCTTGATTTTGATTCTCTAATTCAAGAGATTTTTTTTTATTATATAATCTATCTTTTTTTTTCTTTTCGTTGATATTTTGACTAATGTTTTTATTTATATTCAATTTAAAAAGAAGTAAATTGATTGGTATGATCCACGGTTGAATCTTATATGTATTATAAAGTGACACAAATTCTGGTAAAAACCAAAGTTCTAGATTTGATATCGGACAATTTAGGATTTCTTCATTCATTCCCATCCAGTCCAAAAATGTTTTTGTTTGATTGGTTGGGCAGATTTGTTTATGAATCGGGGGATTCATAAACACTTTCTTATCCATTTTTTTTTTATCCATTTTATCAATTATTTGATAATAATTAGTCCGAGTCTTAGTATTTTTATTAATGTTGGCGCTGGCCCCGATATCTCTATTTCTCCATTCCTCAATATCGATCCTTTTTCTAAGACAAAAATTAATAGTTCTCCAATCAAAATATTTTCTATCCGGATTTTTATCCCTATCAATAATAGAATCTTCTCGTAGATAGTTACCAAGATCTATATCTCTCGGCAAATAAAAAAGTTCGGGATTATAATTATTGTAATTATAGGAAATCCTTTTTGCCTCGTTTACTTGGAATGGCGACCCATAAATATATGAACCTTTCTTATCTTCATAATTCAGATATTTATTTGATAAAAGATCATATTTGTAGTTTTTTAATTTATCTTTTTGGTTCGGTAATGAATTTACTGCATATGCATAATTGTTTTCTTTCTTGTAATGAATTAATCGGTCTTTTTCATATGAATAAAAATGGGTTGAGTTTTTATTTTTAACCATAAAATTTTGATTGATTCTATTCCGCCAATTTTGCGGTACTAATCTAGACCATCTAGTCTGAGATAAATTGTATTTATAGTGATCATTACCCATTAACCAGCTTTTCCATTCATTCATTTTAAAACCGCTAAGTTTATTATACCTTGATTCGAAATGAAATATTCCGTGTGTTCCAAAAAAATCTTTTTTTATTCTATCCTTAATAAAAGGAATTGTTCCGTGATATTGAAATAAAAATTTCAAGTAATGCTTGTTGATAACTTGGGCTTGTGATAATTTGTAAAATACATATGCCTGTGACAACGAAGAAAGGTCACAAAAAATCTGCGAATTTTGATTTCTAATATTAGAAATCAACTTTTTTATAGTCGAAATAAAATAAATTTTATTTTTTTTATTTTTATCAATATAAAATCCTTTTTTATTTGTTTCATCATTGGAATTATCCGTTATTTTGTTTTTTAATTGAAGTAAAATTTTTACATGTATTCTGGGAATATTAATGATACGTAAAAAAATATCTTTGTATATCCTTTCAATAAACAAATCAAAAAAATAGTGATATTTGCGCATTAGTCGAGCACTTCTTCTTTTTAATATCTGCCAAATCTTTTTTGGTGATTCTAATCTTTTATCATCACAATTTGTTTCGTTAGGACTAATGTTTATATACGTAGTTATAAATATCTTTTTTTTTTCTTTTGTTATTTTTTCGATTTGATTTCTGATTGTATTTGTCTTATCAGCCAGATCTTTCATCTTTTTTTCTGTCAGTGAATAATTTGTCCAATCTGCAGATCTAATTCCAATGGACGATTCATGATTTATATGATTACTTATTAGTGATTTTTTTTTTTTTTTATTCGATTCATATACTTCCCTCAATCCAAATAATGGAATTAGACTTACTTTTTTAAGTTCTTTCATTATTCTTTTTATAAATCGAACTATTTTTCTAACCCATCTTGTTTTTTCTTTTGATACTTTTCGAAACCATTTTGCTCTTTCGTTTATAATTTTT